TCATAGAACAAATATGCTGATACTATTTCATTTTAAACTTCTAAACTGAAGTTATTATTACTATTCTAAATATAAATTATTAGAAATGGAAATTCTTATTACTATCCCTATCTATTTAATTCTTTACTTTTTTATTGGCTAATTGGAATTAATATATTAGAATTATATTTCATATTTTTTATTATTCTTTTTTTTTTAGTGTCCGTCTATAATGACTGATTAATCAAGAACTTTCAATTGGAACTCAACGAATTCTTTCAATTAGTTTTTATTACCGTCATATCTGGATTGAGACTTAGGTAAATGTTTTATTCATATATGTAGTAAAAGAACATATCTAATTTAGCTCTTTCATGCCTATTCTAACTAGTTATTTTGGTTTTTTACTGGCTGCTTCAACTATAACCCCAGCTATATTTATTGTTTTGAACAAGATACGACTTATTTGAAATAATGAAATAAATGAAATTCAATAAACAATTTCAAAAAATAAAAATAAAAGCCTCTCATAATATTTCATTTCAGGTATTCTATGGTTTCTTCCCACGTCAATTGCCAATTCATGGTCATTGAGATTCATGGATAATTCAGATTAATATTTAGGGATAGATCTTACCTCTCTTTTTATTCCCTAAAGCAAATCGAAATGATTGAAGTTTTTCTATTTGGAATCGTCTTAGGTCTAATTCCTATTACTTTAACAGGATTATTTGTAACTGCATATTTACAATACAGGCGCGGTGATCAGTTGGACCTTTGATTAAGTAACATCTCTTTTTTTGATTGACCTCCTCTTTGTAGGAGGTCAAATTTAAGTTGCAATTCTACTTTGTTTTGTTAAGTTATTTCATTGTAATTCGACATAACATAAACGGAATCACGCTCTGTAGGATTTGAACCTACGACATCGGGTTTTGGAGACCCGCGTTCTACCGAACTGAACTAAGAGCGCTTTCTTATATCCTATAAAAGTAGATACGATTGTAAAGAAAAGGATTTTTTTAACCCCGAGGGTTTTGTGTGCATATAGTATGCAAAAATGAAAAATTATGTCCAAAATTTCCCGATCTTATTCAATGAATCCCTCCTAACTGTCCATAGGAGAAAGAATAGGTAGGGATGACAGGATTTGAACCTGTGACATTTTGTACCCAAAACAAACGCGCTACCAAGCTGCGCTACATCCCTTTTAAAGATTGTTATACAGTGTCCATTTTATAAAATCCATGTCTTGTTTTCCACATCCTTCTTTTTTGCTCTACCATCTCTATATAGATAGGTAGATAATTTTTTTGTCATTTTTTTTTAGAGGGCGGCAAAATGGAATCTGCTGGATCATTGTACATATATATGCATTTTAGTTAGTAATTCCTAATTATAATTTTATTTCAAGCAAAAACAAATAATCTTGAACTAAAATTCAAATATCGGGTTATCTATGATCTATGTATTAGAGACTATATATGTATTACAATATACAATATAAATAAAGAATTGAAATAAATAAGAAAAAAAAAAAAAAAGAAAAGACGAAGGAGGATTTTCAATGCGATATATAAAAACATATCTCTCAACGGCACCTGTGTTAACCACTCTATGGTTTGGGTCTTTAGCAGGTCTATTGATAGAAATTAATCGTTTATTTCCAGATGCCTTGTCATTCCCCTTTTTTTCATCTTGATTGAATTCTTTTATTGATCTGTGAAAAAATGAAGAATATTTGAGATACAATTCTACGTAACATGGCTCCAATTTCGCCTCCTTTTTCTTTTCTATTCTCAAAGAATAAAGAGTGTATCGAACCTCAGTCAAAATACAGTGAATCTACGATAGAATTTTTTGGAAAATAAATGGAAATGTGGATCCAGTCTAGGGGTGGTTCCACAAAATTCTAACATAGAAAGAAGAAGAAGATACTGAGATTAGGATAGGAAGAATTCCTAGTTAGAAAAAATTGTGTTAGAAAAAATTGTATTAATTAATTATTACGATATTCGTAATATTATTCTATTAATGAATATGACTCTTTTTCTTTATAGTTATATTAATTAATAATAATTTAATAGTAATTCTTTTTTAGATTATAGTACTTAGAAGTCATTCAAATTATTCTAATTTAGAATTAGAAAAAGAAAATATTTACAAATTACATTTCTAGTTAATAACTTTTATTAATATAGTACAGATATAGAATATAGATTCTTTTTTCTTTTCTTTTTCTTTGGTTCGGATCAAAAAGAAAATGAAGAGAGTTCTAAAGTGAAGTCGATCCAAAATGAAAAGGAGGTTAATGGCCAAGGGTAAAGATATTAGAATTATAGTTATTTTGGAATGTACCTGTTGTGTTCGAAAGGGTGTCAATAAAAAATTGCCGGGCATTTCTAGATATATTACTCAAAAGAATCGACACAATACACCCAATCGACTAGAATTTAGAAAATTTTGTCGCTATTGTCAAAAGTATACAATTCATGGGGAAATAAAGAAATAGATGTAATGGAATGCTTGTGTGATTTTTACAAGTAGTGGGAAGACTAAGAACTTTACATCTTAACATATATAATACAAACCAAATCCTATTTTGGTCGAATCTTAATTAAATGAATAAAAAAAAAAAGTATTCTATTTTATAGATTATTTTATATAGATATTTCTATAGATATATAGAAGGAATAAACAAACCATGGATAAATCCAAACAACCTTTTCGTAAATCCAAGCGATCTTTTCGTAGACGTTTACCCCCAATCGGATCGGGGGATCGAATCGATTATAGAAACATGAGTTTAATTAGTCGATTTCTTAGTGAACAAGGAAAAATATTATCTAGACGGACAAATAGGTTAACTTTGAAACAACAACGATTAATTACTATTGCTATAAAACAAGCTCGTATTTTATCTTTGTTACCTTTTCGTAATAATGAGAAACAATTGGAGAGAGTGGAATCGATCCCTAGAACCAAAAATAAATAGATAAACTCTTCAAAAGTCCAATCGGAACTCAAGCTCATATTAATATGAATTTTTTGCTCGAAAAAAAAACTAGAATCCAGATTTGATTCTTGTATTATAAACTCTAAAATTATAAAAAAGTAAAAATGGGAAAGAAATCTTTTTTTCTTGAAAGATGTTCGTTTATTCCTACTACTCAAATCTTCATTTATTTTTCTTCTATCTTCCCGGAGTCCATTCTCCGGGAAATCCTGTTTCAATCATTCTTGTTTCCTGTATAATAATGAAGATTCTTTTATTCCTTTATTTGATTTGTATTCTTTTCTTTTCTTTTTTTTTTATTTTTGATTAATGATTTTATTTGAAATAATATCAAAACAATTCTTATTTGATAGGGCTATTTGCGCAAGTATTTTACGATTCAGAAGCAATTGTCTCTTGTACAGATTGTGGATGAATAGGCTATAACTATAGAATAGCCTATCCTCACGAGTTACCGCATTTATCCGAGTGATCCACAAACGACGAAAATCTCTCTTTTTCCTGCTCCTATCTCGATGAGAAGAAACCAAAGCTCTCATTCTTTGTTGAGTAGTTGTTCGAGTAAGTCTTGAATGAGCCCCTATAAAGGTTGATGCAAATAAACGAATCTTTTTTCGACGTCTCCGAGCTGTATATCCTCGTTTAACTCTGGTCATTGAATCAAATGAAATCTTCTTGAATAACTAATTGATTTCTCTTCTTTCAGTCATCCTTTTCCTCCGGTCGATTAATAACAAAACGGATTCTTCCAATATATAAAATATAAATTCCAATGGCTTTTGCGACTATGACCTTCCCGACCACGATTTTTCTTTCTTCAAGGTATCTCGCCTGGAAATAAGAAATTAAAATGCTACTAAATAAAAAAGAATAGTGGGTTTCCTCGTTTCTATGGTAACTTCTGAAACGGTGAGGTCCTCTCTATACACCGGAGCCTCTTCTTTCATTTCATCGAATTTTATCGTGAACTTGTATAGTTCACACTCTTTGGCTCTATTTGGCTCTACCCATTCATTTTTCAATTAGAATTCTTTTTTCAATTCTAATTATAAAGTAATAGTCCTTTTCACAAAAAAGCTATCCATACAGTGACGGCATTTAATTCTGAAAGTTGGCTAGGTAGCTGACCCTGTTAGTCCGTTTTTTCAAGAAAAGGAATAGGAGCATAACCTTTTTCCTCCGCTTAATGGATAACTATTTGTTACCAATGGAGAATTCCTTCTCATCTCAAATGGAGTGATTGGATTTGCACCAATAGAAACCATAAATTCATAACATAATTAAATAGATTATAGATCTTCATTTTTAGATACTAGTCAATTAAAAGGCCGTCTTTCACTATATCTATCCTAATTCATTGATAGTGGTCGTTGATACTGTAAAAAACTTTTACATTTTTCAAACTCATGATCTGAACTGAACGAGTCGCACATACACCCTAGTACATGTTCCTCGACGCTGAGGACATCCTCGAAGAGCGGGAGATTTCGTGACATTTCTTATTGGCTGTCGTGCGTTTCTAATAAGTTGTTTAATGGTTGGCATGGCGTGTCTATAGAATCTCATTCTAAATAGAATAGAGCGGGTTGGTTTAGATCGATCTTAACCTGATGGTTGATGATTATGAATGATTTCTATTCACACGGGAAATTCCAATTTTTAAAAGGAATTCGTATATTTATATGGAATCCCCAGTATTATCATTTTCGACCGCTACAAGATCAACGATGCCATGAGCTTGGGCTTCTGTTGCTGACATAAAAACATCCCTTTCCATATCTTCGGATATAACCCATAAAGGGTTGCCCGTTCTTTGTACATAAACTTTTGTGAGAGTTTCGCGAAGCTTCAATAGTTCTTCTGCTTCCAGAATAAATTCCCCTGCTTGTGCCTCGTAAAAAGAACTAGCAGGTTGGTGAATCATAACCCTGATGATATTGATATAACATCATGAATGGTTCTTCTATCTATATATTGCACGATTGGGTTAAAGTATTAAAGTAAGGGGGAATCAAAATAACAATAAAAAATAGAATTAAACAACCGTACGGGCATCTTTTGTACATTGCATACGGCTCTGCAATGGAATTTATCTTTTCGATAGAAGCTATTCTATCGAAAAGAATAAATAGAACCTATCCGATCCAAATCGTTAAATGATCCATTTACCACCCTTCCTTTCGTAGTAGTTAAAAAGATACTATGATGGTTCTGTTGCTTTATATATTTATCTCGTCTGTGGATTAGCAATCCCAAAGTTTTTTTTGATAGGATCCAAGAAGGATCAAATGATTTTTCCATTTTTTTTAACTCTTTCTCTCATAACATAAAAATAAGAAAGAGACTTCTGGTGTGGAAGAATAATGGTTTGTGACGCTTAAATTGACTCTTGCTTGACACATAAAATCAAATTGGGAATAACCCTTCTTTCATACTACTATCTCGATACAAAATCTCATGTTAGAAAAAAACAATAAAGGTTTGTTCATATCGAACTCGAATTGCCATGCTATTATTACTTATTCTTTATTTAATTCATATTCGATACAGCGAAGGCATAGTATTCTTTTTTTTCTCAAATAAAAAAACTCATTGGCGCCAAGCGTGAGGGAATGCTAGACGTTTGGTAATTTCTCCTCCGACCAGAACGAAAGATCCCATTGAAGCGGCTAATCCCATACATATTGTATGTACATCCGGTGACACAAATTGCATAGTATCATAAATGGCTATTCCTGGTATTACCCATCCGCCTGGAGAATTTATAAACAAATAAAGATCCCTAGTATCATCTTCTATGCTGAGATATATCATGAGACCAACAAGTTGATTCGAGATCTCGCTATCAACCTCTTGGCCTAAAAAAAGTAATCTTTCTCGATGAAGTCGGTTGATTAGGGCAAAATTGTATCCCTGAGGAACCGTACGTGCACCTTTGGATGCATACGGTTCGAAAGAATTGCGAAAAAAAAATCAATGTGTCGATTCCAATCCTATTTCTTTTTTTTTTAACATGAGTTTTGCTCTCCTTCCCCTTCCCTATATTCTATAATGTAGAAAATCAAAAAGAATTTTATGAACTTATTGAACTAACCTCTCATTGATGTATTGTTTCATCGAAATTCAAATTACGATGTCATTTTCTTGTTCCTGAATGGCCCTTTCAATTCTTTTAGGTTCTTGTTCTACTCCGGTGGAATATTTGCCCGAATTCCATTTGAGCATATAGGTCAAATGATTCCAGTACCACTTCTTTTTTTTTTTCAATTTTTCATACCTTTACAAAAAATATTCGATGTATTCATCATACTACTCCATTGGTAGGCAGTTTAAGATTATCCCTATAGTAAGTCTAATAATAGTCTATGATACAAGCAGTAATCGTATAATTATTATATATTCTACAAAATAGATTCTCTTATAGTAAGTTATATTCTATTTCATTAATAATGAATTTAATAGATTATTAAGAATTTAATGAAATTTCTATTTTCTTTTTATATTCTTTATTTCAGAATTACTACATTTACACTCCCGTTCTATTACTTTTACTCTTCCCATTTACAATTTGGTATTCTTTGAACGGAGCCTGGATACTTTCTTTTATCAGTCCAAGTAAACCATCAATTATTTTAATTGATAATATTGATCCCCAGTAGGAATTATTGTGCTTCACGCTCCGAATTATTGATGGTTCAATAAATGAATATATATTTATTGGATTGGGCGAAACAGAGAATACTCGATCGAGGGAGATAACGGAGAAATACCATATGACCAATCTGTCTGACAAGTCGCACTATACGTCAACCCAAGCTGCATCTTCCTCTCCAGGACTCCGAAAAGGTACTTTTGGAACACCAAGGGGCATTAAGATAAAGAAAAAAATGAAGTACTATATTTTACTTTAATATGGAAACGTAACCATGGTTTTATTGTCTTCATCTTTTATATCTTTTAATCTTCTTTCTATTTAGAATCTTATTTAGATTCTCTAAAATAGAACTTAATATTCTTATCTAGCTAGACTTATAGTATATAGTATATATAAGTATATATATATATAGAATATATAGAACTGGAAGGTTCATAGAGGAATACAGAATGAATAAAGAAAGATTGTAACGAAGGGGATCGATGGGATCAGCCGATTGTTCGAATGATTTCGAATTATAAAAAAAGTATCTATGCATTTTTTCCCTAAAAATCCTCCCATTGCGTATTGGTACTTATTGGGTATAGAATAAGATCTGTTTCTATTTGTTCTTCTAAATAGAAAGAAATAGAAAGAATTCTATTTCATTAAAAATAAAAAGAAGGGAATACAAATAAATATTAATACTTTCCTATAAAAAATCTACCAAACAGGTGAAATACACGGTCTAGTCTTTTTCAATGCGATAAAGTTACATAATGTCTATTTCTTTTTCAGAAAGGGGTATTTACATGGGTTTGCCTTGGTATCGTGTTCATACCGTTGTATTGAATGATCCCGGTCGATTACTTTCTGTCCATATAATGCATACAGCTCTAGTTTCTGGTTGGGCCGGCTCGATGGCTCTATATGAATTAGCGGTTTTTGATCCCTCTGACCCTGTTCTTGATCCAATGTGGAGACAAGGCATGTTCGTTATACCCTTCATGACTCGTTTAGGAATAACCAATTCGTGGGGGGGTTGGAATATATCGGGAGGAACTATAATGAATCCGGGCATTTGGAGTTATGAAGGCGTGGCAGGAGCACATATTTTGTTTTCTGGCTTGTGCTTCTTGTCAGCTATCTGGCATTGGGTGTATTGGGACCTAGAAATATTCTGTGATGAACGTACGGGAAAACCTTCTTTGGATTTGCCCAAGATCTTTGGAATTCATTTATTTCTCTCAGGAGTTGCTTGCTTTGGCTTTGGTGCATTTCATGTAACAGGATTATATGGTCCTGGTATATGGGTGTCTGATCCTTATGGATTAACGGGAAAAGTACAATCTGTAAATCCAGCGTGGGGTGCGGAAGGTTTTGATCCTTTTGTTCCGGGGGGAATAGCTTCTCATCATATTGCAGCAGGTACATTGGGCATATTAGCGGGTCTATTCCATCTTAGTGTCCGTCCGCCTCAACGTTTATACAAAGGATTACGCATGGGTAATATTGAAACTGTGCTTTCCAGTAGTATTGCTGCTGTTTTTTTTGCAGCTTTCGTAGTTGCTGGAACTATGTGGTATGGTTCAGCAACTACTCCAATCGAATTATTTGGTCCCACTCGTTATCAGTGGGATCAGGGGTACTTCCAACAAGAAATATATCGAAGAGTTGGGGCCGGACTAGCCGAAAATTTGAGCTTATCGGAAGCTTGGTCTAAAATTCCCGAAAAATTAGCTTTTTACGATTACATTGGTAATAATCCGGCGAAAGGGGGATTATTCAGAGCAGGCTCAATGGATAATGGGGATGGAATAGCTGTTGGGTGGTTGGGGCACCCCATATTTAGAGATAAAGAAGGGCGTGAACTCTTTGTACGTCGTATGCCTACCTTTTTTGAAACATTTCCGGTAGTTTTGGTAGATGGAGACGGGATTGTGAGGGCCGATGTTCCTTTTAGAAGGGCAGAATCCAAGTATAGTGTTGAACAAGTAGGGGTAACTGTTGAATTCTGTGGTGGAGAACTCAATGGAGTCATTTATAGTGATCCTGCTACTGTGAAAAAATATGCTAGACGTGCCCAATTAGGTGAGATTTTTGAATTAGACCGGGCTACTTTGAAATCCGATGGTGTTTTTCGTAGTAGTCCAAGGGGTTGGTTCACTTTTGGGCATGCTACGTTTGCTTTGCTTTTCTTTTTCGGACACATTTGGCACGGCGCCAGAACCTTGTTCAGAGATGTTTTTGCCGGTATTGATCCAGATTTGGATGCTCAAGTGGAATTTGGAGCATTCCAAAAACTTGGAGATCCAACTACAAGGAGACAAGTAGTATGATACAAAATTACTTTGCCATCTTTTGCCTCTATTTTTTCTTTTATTCTAGTATTTAGATATTTCATTATATTTGATATATTTATCTTTTTTTTTCTATATTTTTATGTATAAATAGAATAATATAGAAAAATTCGAAATAGAATATAATTGAATAGTAATAAGATATGAATGACTATATCTATATATACATACTATATAGATAGTAATAGTAATAGTTAGTAATAGTAAATTGTAAATCTCAAATTCGAATTTCTTTAGTAAATAATCCAAAATGAATAGGTGTGGAAGCTATAATTGTAAACCACGATCGAATCTATGGAAGCATTGGTTTATATATTCCTCTTAGTTTCGACTTTAGGGATAATTTTTTTCGCTATCTTTTTTCGAGAACCACCTAAAGTTCCAACTAAAAAAATGAAATGATTTTTCATTATTTCCATTGAAGTAATGAGCCCCCATATTAATATTGGAGCTCATTACTTCAACTAGTCCCCATGTTCTTCGAAGGGATCTCTTAATTTTTGAGAGGGTTGCCCAAAAGCGGTATATAAGGCATACCCAGTAAAGCTTACAAGTAAACCGGATATGGAGATGGCGACTAGGGTTGCTGTTTCCATTTTTCAATAATTTCAAGATCACAAAGGATCACGATAATGTTGTTTATTTACAACTACAACAGAATGGTATACAAAGTCAACAGATTTAAACCCATGATGAAAGAGGATTTATGGCTACAAAAACCGTTGAGAGTAGTTCTAGATCTGGGCCAAGATCAACTGGCATAGGGAGTTTATTGAAACCATTGAATTCGGAATATGGAAAAGTAGCTCCAGGGTGGGGGACTACACCACTTATGGGAGTTGCAATGGCTCTATTTGCAATATTTCTATCTATTATTTTAGAAATTTATAATTCATCTGTTTTACTGGATGGAATTTCAATGAATTAGTTCATAAAAACTAGTAAGTCCTAGTTTTTCAATCAAAAAGATTCTTTTACTTATACTTACTTAATGCTTAAGATTCTTAATACTTCAACTTAAGATTACCTAAGACTTGGATTTATAGACCCTTCTGGTAGTTCGATCGTGAAATTTATTTGTTTCGATATTTCATTTCCGGAATATGAGCGTGTGACTTGTTATAATTGATCCTATTGATAATACAGAGAATGGACCTGTCATCTCTATCAAGATGATTCTACCTCGTCAGATATTGATTCTAGTCTCTGGAGCACGGACTATATAGAATAGATCAAGAAAATAAATATTTGAACTATGATTCATACCTATTATTCAGACCTCGCAACCGGATTAAAAAAAAAAAATGGAAATCGGGAAATAGGTCTTTTCTAAATCAAACAATTTTTTCCTTCATACTTCCGAAAGAAACCTCTTTCTCCAGATTTTGTTGAGTTATTACATTCATTGAAGAAGTGATGATCAAATGGTTTTTACTCAGAAATCCTTTGAGTTTAGCTTTGGTTTTCTTAAATCATCGTGGTTCTAGTATGAATCTGAGGTTTCAATTGATTCATAGGGTCTCAACAAGAGAATTACTATCAAAAAAAAGATAGGGAAGAGAAGATTCAAGAGGCCTGTCACGATTAACATAAAGAAAGATAGATGAGCCAACTCGATATTGTATTTCTTGGCATTATCATCACAAAGAAGAGATTCCGGATTTTTCTTACTTCGTATCTTTGGGTCAAATCGAGTCAAGTGGCTAAGCCACAAGAAGTTTGAAACTCTCTATTCCATATCCGTTGAAACCAGTATTTGTGTGTTTCGGCTTGAGCCGTACGAGATGAAATTTTCATATACGGCTCTAAGAGGGGGAGTCTTTCTTGGTTTACCTATCTCAATAAAGTATATGATTGGTTCGAGGAACGTCTCGAGATTCAAGCGATTGCAGATGATATAACTAGTAAATATGTTCCTCCTCATGTCAATATATTTTATTGTTTAGGGGGGATTACGCTGACTTGTTTTTTAGTACAAGTAGCTACGGGTTTTGCTATGACCTTTTACTATCGTCCAACTGTTACAGAGGCTTTTTCCTCTGTTCAATACATAATGACTGAGGCCAACTTTGGTTGGTTAATTCGATCAGTTCATCGATGGTCAGCAAGTATGATGGTTCTAATGATGATCTTGCACGTATTTCGTGTGTATCTTACGGGGGGTTTTAAAAAACCCCGCGAATTAACTTGGGTTACAGGGGTAGTTCTGGCTGTATTGACCGCATCTTTTGGCGTAACTGGTTATTCCTTACCTCGGGACCAAATTGGCTATTGGGCAGTAAAAATTGTAACAGGCGTACCTGAAGCTATTCCTATAATAGGATCGCCTTTGGTAGAATTATTACGTGGAAGTGCTAGTGTGGGCCAGTCCACTTTGACTCGTTTTTATAGTTTACATACTTTTGTATTGCCTCTTCTTACTGCCGTATTTATGTTAATGCACTTTCCAATGATACGTAAGCAAGGTATTTCGGGTCCTTTATAGAGAAGGCAGATCATAGATATTTGTAATTTATCATATCGGGGAGGAACAAGAGTCTTTTATTGCTACAAATATGTATTATTGAAAAATAAGGCATGTTATTTGGATACTTCTATTCAATTCTGAAGTATTTTTTATTTGATACGAATCGAATAGTTGAAGTATATTTTCCTAAAAGGGGATGGATTATGGGAGTGTGTGACTTGAACTATTGATTGGTCCATGCAGATATATGATTTTATCCGCCAAGTTGGAATTCACAACCCAACGTGTCTCCACATCCAACCATCATGTCAGTCCCTTTATGTAGCATAGAATAGGCCGGTTTTAACTTGAGGAGAATATTTTCTATGATCATACCCGAATCATGTCATACATGAACAGGCTCCGTAAGATCCCTAGAATAAGTGATGTGGAATGATCCAATGCTCTATTTATTTACTTCGTATTAATTGGATAGTAATATTAGTAAATTTTTTATAGTATGTAGATGCATTCATTTCCTTTGCATCGACCCTGATCTATTATACTATCGGAGTTAAATAAGGGATCTCAGGAAAAACAGGGGCTATACTTTATTAGTAACAAGTAAAAACTTTGTATTTTGTTTATGTAATACAATCGAGATGTTGTGAGGATAAATACTAACCAAAAGATATGAGACAATCCAAAAAGCACTTGATCATGATCAAATTTGTAAGCCGACTTGGATATTGAGCATTTCCCTGTTGCCAGAACTGAATTATTTGCAATGAATAATGAATCGTTGAAACTCGGGGAAATGGAATTTGATAAATAGTTTATTACATAGAGTCATTCTACATTATATATGTAGATATGTATAAAATAGATATGTATAAAATATAGGTCTTCTATGGATCTATTTCTGTGATTCTTTTGATTCTTGCTCGAGCCGGATGATAAAAAATTATCATGTCCGGTTCTTTTGGGGGATGGATCCACAAGAGTTAACCTATCCAAATAACAAAGAAACCTGATTTGAATGATCCTGTATTAAGAGCTAAATTGGCTAAAGGGATGGGACATAATTATTATGGAGAACCCGCATGGCCCAATGATCTTTTATATATTTTTCCAGTAGTAATCCTAGGCACTATTGCATGTAGTGTGGGTTTAGCAGTTCTAGAGCCGTCAATGATAGGTGAACCGGCGGATCCGTTTGCAACTCCGTTGGAAATATTACCCGAATGGTACTTCTTTCCCGTATTTCAAATACTTCGCACAGTGCCCAATAAATTATTGGGTGTTCTTTTAATGGTTTCAGTACCAATAGGATTATTGACAGTACCTTTTTTGGAGAATGTCAATAAATTTCAAAATCCATTTCGTCGTCCAGTAGCTACAACAGTATTTTTGATCGGTACCGCAGTAGCTCTTTGGTTAGGTATTGGAGCAACTTTACCTATCGATAAATCCCTCACTTTAGGTCTTTTTCAAAGTTTAATAACACGACATAGGTATCTAAGGAAGATCCTCTTCTGGATCTTCCCTAGATACATCAATCTTATTATGTATCTATTCTGCAAATATATGGACCGTGTCGGAGATTCAAAACTTATTCTATTATTTTTTATTTTATTTCTCATTCTAAAAACTAAAAAATTCCAATGGATTTAAAATGAAAACTTTTTCTTAGGTAAATTGATTGCAAAATGCTTCTGTAGAGTGCCCAATATCTGTTTTATATCTTCTATGCGAAAATATTCCATTTTCATAAGATCTTCTTGACTGTGATTCAAAAGGTCCAATAATGTATGTATATTGGACCTTTTGAGACAATTATAGGTCCTGGAAGACAATTCTGATTGGTCGATAAAAATACATGTCAATGGAATTCCTTTTTTGTTTTTCTTGAGATTAGTGAATCTGTCTTGAAAGGAAAAAAAGGGTAGATTCCATCTGTTTTCATTTTCCTCTAAATTCATGTACTCTTCCTCTGCATGTAGAAAAGGAATCAATAAATCAATCAAATTACGAGAAGCTTCATAAAGTGCTTCTTTAGGAGTTAAACTTCCATTCGTCCATATTTCTAGAAAGAGTATCTCTTGTTTTTCATTCCCATTCCCATAAGAATGAATACTATGATTTGCATTTCGAACAGGCATAGATACAATATCTATAGGATAACTCCCATCGTGAGATTCATTTGTGGATTTCATATGATATCCACGACCTCTCTTGATTTGTAATTCAATACACAAATCAATAGGTTCTGTCAGGTTAGCTATATGCTGTGTCGTGTCAACTATTTGTACAGAAGGTGGTGAGATAATATCTTGAGCTGTTATGTATTTAGGTCCCCTGATGCAAATGGATGCGTCCCTAACTCCATATAGATTACTTTTCAATACAATCTCTTTCAAATTTATTAAAATATCATGTACTGATTCTTCAATACCCGCTATCGTAGAATATTCATGCAGAACATTTTCAGATGTTGCACGTGTGATACATGTTCCTTCTATTTCTCCAAGTAAAGCCCTTCGCATGGCAATACCTATGGTATCGGCTTGACCTTTCATAAGCGGGGACAGAACAAAACGACCATAATAAAGACGCTTGCTGTCTACTCTTGATTCAACACATTTCCACTTTACTGTTCGAGTGGATCCTGCTACTTCTTCTCGAACCATACTATTATTTTTCTTTTATTTATGATTATTGGATCAGATCATTGAATCATTTATTTCTCTTGGAATCTCTTGAATTATTATTTCTACACACGTCTTTTTTTAGGGGGGCGACATCCATTATGCGGCATGGGTGTTACATCACGTACGAAACTTAATAGCATCCCATTTCTCCGAATGGCTCGTAATGCCGCATCTCTTCCGAGACCTGGACCCTTTATCATAACTTCTGCTCGTTGCATACCCTGATCAACTAATGTACGAATAGCATTAAATGCCGCGGCTTGAGCAGCATAGGGTGTTCCTTTTCTTGTACCTCTGAATCCAGAAGTACCTGCGGAAGCCCAAGAAACCACCCGACCTCGTACATCTGTAACAGTTACAATAGTATTGTTGAAACTCGCTTGAACATGAATAACTCCTTTTGGTATTCTACGTTCATTCTTTTTTGAACCAATACGTGCATTCTTACGTAAACCAATTTTTGCTATAGGTTTTGTCATATTTTATTAGATCATATTTAGATCATATTCATAAGAATAAAATAAAAAGAAAGAAGAATCAGAAAGATACGGGGATAACTATTTAATATAAAAATGAATCCTTTCTTTTTACATGTACATGGGTTTTTCTTTTAAAAAGTTCTTGATTTAGAACTTGAGAAGGATTACCCCTGTCTCTGTTTATGTCTCAGATTGGAACAAATGACTATAATTCGCCCCCGCCTACGAATCAAACGACATTTTTCACAAATTTTACGAACAGAAGCCCTTATTTTCATATTTATCATTCCTTATTTTCATTCTGAATCTATTTTTTTGGAAACAGAAATTAGTTTATTGCATTTTTGAACTTCAAATTATATCCCTACGAAAAGGATTTTTCAAAGAATGATCTAATCGTTCAAATCTTTTTTGCGAAGTCTATAAATTATACGTCCCCTGGTTGAATCATAACGACTCATTTCGATTTTGACTCTATCTCCGGTTAGTATACGTATAAAACTGCGTCGGATTCTCCCTGAAATATAACCTAGAATTAGATCTTCATTATCTAATTGAACTCGGAACATACCGTTGGGAAGTGATTCAGTAATTAAACCCTCATGAATCAATTTTTGTTCTTTCATTCCAGGGAACCCCCTTTAAGTATTAACTAAAAGAGGAAGAGTTCTATAATTCACTTCTCCTCTCTCTTTTACAAATAGTAAGTTCAAGAGAAAATTAGGGTACCTCATTAGAATCACCATATATAACACAAAATTTCTCCTCCAATTTTTTCTAGTCGGGCTTCTCGATCTGTCATTATACCTCGAGAAGTAGAAAGAATTACAATTCCCATTCCACCTAAAATTTTAGGAATTCGTTGATAGTTGGAATAGATTCGTAGACCGGGTCGGCTGATACGCTTTAATTTTATTTTATTCCCTTTCCTAGTCTTTCTATGTCGTAAGGTTGAAACCAAGAAATTTTTTTGACTTTCTTGATGTTTTCGAACGTTTTCAATAAAACCTTCTCGTAAAAGTATTTTCACAATGTTTTTAGTGATATTAGTAGATACTATTTGAACTCTTCCTTTTTGATCTATGTCAGTATTTCTTATAGAAGTTATTATATCGGCAATAATGTCCCTACCCATGATGAATTATAGTTATTGGTGCCTTCTAATTTTGATATAATCAACATGCTTCTTTTTTGTTTTATTTTTTATTATTTCATTTTATTATTTCATTATTAAAATTTATTAGAAATTTAAAGTATATACATGAGACACAATCTATTAATCAGATCTATTTCAGATATTTGAATATTCTATATATAGATATAGAATATAGATAGGATATATCCTATTTTCATCTATAAGAATCTATAAGACTTCGGGTGCTAATGAAACTATTTTAGTAAAATTTAACTGTCGCAATTCTCGAGCAATCGCACCAAAGATTCGAGTTCCTTTTGGATTTCCTTCTTGATCAATGATAACCGCTGCATTGTCATCATATCGTATTATCATGCCGTTGTCACGTTTGAGTTCTTTACACGTGCGTACAATCACAGCTCTAATTATTTCTGATCTTTCTAGAGGCATGTTGGGCACTGCTTCTTTTATTACAGCAACAATAACATCGCCAATATGAGCATATCGGTGATTACCAGTTCCTAGGATTTGAATACACATCAATTCTTGAGCTCCACTGTTATCCGCTACATTCAAAAGGGTCTGAGGTTGAATCATATCATTTTTATTTTAATCTCTTATTTAAATGCAAGGGATAATGAAAAAAAAACTACGGATTTCTTTATCTCTGGACAGACAATATTTCTTTTTTTTTTTTCATTATCCCTACTACTTCTTCTTTTACTTTTGTTTACCTATCCTGAAATAACAAATTGAGTTCGTATAGGCATTTTGCATGCTGCTATTTTCATAGCAGCTTTGGCTACAGTTTCTGATACTCCACTAATTTCATAAAGTATTCGGCTCGGTTTAACAACGGATACCCAATATTCGGGGGATCCCTTGCCCGAACCCATACGTGTTTCTGTAGGTCTCACAGTAACAGGTTTGTCGGGAAAGATACGTACCCATATCTTTCCACCACGACGCGCATATCGTGTCATTGCTCTTCGCCCTGCTTCTATTTGTCTAGCTGTGATCCAAGAAGGTTCAAGTGACTGAAGAGCGTATCTGCCAAAACAAATCTGATTGCCTCGGCAAGATATTCCCTTCATTCGACCTCTATGTTGTTTACGAAATCTGGTTCTTTTGGGGTTATAGTTGATGGTTGTTTCTTAATTCCATCTCTACTGCAAAACCGGACATGAGAGTTTCTTCTCATCCAGCTCCTCACGAATTAAATGATTCAATAATATTATAAATATTATAATATATACACAATATACACATGTATTTCTATTTTATTTTATCTTTTTATTTTATCAAAATTTCTAATAAAAAATAAAAGAAATTCTGAAATTAAAGAAAAATAAAGAAAGGTTTCGCGGGCGAATATTGACTCTTTACTCCTTCATTTGTAGGGTCAATTCATGACCATTCAGAATAAATATATTTTTTTTTGGTTCATTCCGCCATCCTACCCAATTAATCATTAGGATTGATTCGTTTTCAAGAAAATCCTATGGTAATCACGGGTTCCATCGTTCCCATAGCTTCTCTATTAATGCTTAGGCTTGAACTCTGCAATGGAGCTCTCAACAAAATTTGTTATTTGTTTGCGAGTTAATCTCCTCAGTTTTTCTTAACCCGAAGCTCAATTAAATTATTCTCTATTTTCTATTATTTAGATTATCTATTCTTCTATATTATCCATATTGATTAAATTATTTTTAAATTATTTAGATTATTATTTTAATTTCATTTATTTTCTTCTATAGTTTCTATTTTTTATTTGTATATTTCTTATTCTATTGTAATGAGATATTTTTTATTTTTATTATATATTGATGTTGATGCTTTATAACACTGCCTTTTTTATTTTTTTATGGGTTAATTCTTCATAAACCATACATATGGGAATCATATATCATTGATATCTTTATTCTCTCTTTCTATCATCCTTCCATTTTTCCACATCCCCTTTTTTTTTTTCACAATTCATAATCAGATTTCTTTTTTATTAAAAGAATTTCAGTTGCTACAACTATATGATCGATTCAGTCATATAGTGACTTTTTCTTGGGATCTCGACAATATGAAGCAATAAGTTGGTTTTTAGTTTTGAGTTTCTTGAGTTTTGATAGTTACTAAGTTTATAGTCGGGTCAGACTGTTTCTTTTTTTTTTTTTTTCAATATAAATTCTAAACTCTAAAGAAAAAACTAACGAGTCACACACTGAGCATAGCAATTATAATAAAATCTAAATGAAATCAAAGGGTAAATCAAATTTTTATTCAACCTTATAGAATTATAATTGTTTGTTTTTCTTTGATTAAGAAAAAAAATAAGAAAAGAGTTTAGAAATCTTTTTTATCGATGAGCAGAATGGCGAGATAAAGAAAGGTCCATTATTCTTATTTTCTTATTCTTGGTTTACAAATATCCAAATTTTGATGCCTAAGACTCCATAGATAGTTCTAATTGTATAGGAACAGTGATCGATTTTAGCGCGAATTGTTTGTAAGGGAACCCTGCCTTCTCTGATCCATTCGATACGTGCAATCTCTTTTCCGTCTATACGTCCTGCAATTTGCACTTGAATTCCTTTTGTACCCGTTTGTTCAGTTAATTCAATAGCTTTTTTCATTGCCTTTCGAAATGAAACTCTATTTTTTAATTGTAAAGCTATATATTCTGCAAGAATATTAGGTTGTCCATAAGGCTTTTCAATTCTTGTGATAGCAATATTGAGTCTCCGGTTTACAGAATGAAACTTTTTTTGTACATTCATCTGTAATTCTTCGACTCCCCGTGTCCGTCCTTCTATTAATAAGTTGGGAAATCCAATGTAGATTATGACCTGAATCAAATCTATTCTTTTTTGAATTATTATATGGGCAATTCCTTCGAAACCTGAGGATATTTTCTTATTTTTTTTTACATAGTCCTTAATACAATTCCGTATTCTTTCATCTTCTTGTAGACCCATGGAAAAATTCTTTGATTTTGCGAACCAAAAAGAATGATGACTTTGAGTTGTTCCAAGTCTGAAACCAAGTGGATTTATTTTTTGTCCCATATTTTTATATTCTTTTTCCATCCATTTTTTTCTAAATAGGAATCTAAATTTTAGATTTTAAAGAAATCTTTATATGACAAGTGGTTTTTTTTATCAGATAACTACGTCCTCGAGCCCGGGGTTTTAACTTTTTTACAATAGCACCTCTATTGACTTCAGCTTTACTAATAAATAAATCAGCTTCATTTAAACCCATATTATGACTAGCATTTGCTGCTGCAGAATAAACTAATTTTAAAATTGGATAAGATGCCCAATAAGGCATTAGTTCCAGTATCATGAGTGTTTCCTCATAAGAACGTCCCCGAATCTGATCAATTACTCTTCGTGCTTTGAAAACAGACATATATATATGTTGAGCTAAAACTTTTGCTTCTCTATCCGAATTTTCGTTCTTTATCATAAAAGTTCTCCCCCGCCAATGAATGATAAGTGCCTAGGTGAAGTATAGTATAAGATAAGTCAGAAAAGTCTAAGTCTTATGAAAAAGAAAATAAATATACCTCTACTCTTACTATAAGATATAAGATAAGGCTTTTCACATGAATACTTAGTAGAACGACTAACGACGAGATTTATTATCGTTTCTCGCGTGTCTCACGAAAGTGAGAGTAGGTGCAAATTCTCCCAATTTGTGACCGACCATACGATCTGTGATATAAATAGGTAAATGTTCCTTTCCATTATGAATAGCGATTGTATGGCCAATCATTGTGGGTATAATGGTAGATGCCCGAGACCAAGTCACTATGATTTCTTTCTCCTCCCTCCTGTTGAGTTTTTCAATTCTTCCCGATAAATGATTAGCTACAAAAGGATTTTTTTTGAGTGAACGTGTCACGGCTGATTACTCCTTTTTTTACATTTTTTAAATTGGCATTCTATGTCCAATATCTCGATCTTAATCTGAAGTATAATGATGAATGGAAAAAAGAGAAAATCCTTTAGCTAGATAAGGGAAGGGGCGGATGTAGCCAAGTGGATCAAGGCAGTGGATTGTGAATCCACCATGCGCGGGTTCAATTCCCGTCGTTCGCCCATCATATTATTTCCAATTTCAATGTTCCTATTTACGGCGACGAAGAATAAAACTATCACTATATTTGTTCCTTTTCCTACTTCTTCTTCCAAGCGCAGGATAACCCCAAGGGGTTGTGGGTTTTTTTCTACCAATTGGGGCTCTCCCTTCACCGCCCCCATGGGGATGGTCTACAGGGTTCATAACTACTCCTCTTACTACAGGACGCTTACCTAGCCAACACTTAGATCCGGCTCTACCCAAACTTTTTTGGTTCACCCCAACATTACCCACTTGTCCGACTGTTGCTAAGCAGTTTTTGGATATCAAACGGACCTCCCCAGATGGTAATCTTAATGTGGCCGATTTACCCTCTTTTGCAATCAGTTTCGCTACAGCGCCTGCTGCTCTAGCTAATTGTCCACCCTTTCCAAGTGTGATTTCTATGTTATGTATGGCCGTGCCTAAGGGCATATCGGTTGAAGTAGATTCTTCTTTTTTATCAATAAAAACCCCTTCCCAAACTGTACAAGCTTCTTCCAAAGCATACGGCTTTCTAGATGTATATGATGATATCTATACAGATGGATTTTATATGAATCGTATGATGAAGTACCACATGAGTGGATATATAGGAATCCAAATCTGCCGAATCACTTATGTTATGATCTTCTACATCCTAGGTCTCCCCGTTCCGTCATCTGGCTTATGTTCTTCATGTAGCATTCAGACCGGATGACTCTATGAAATTACGTCGATACTTGCACATATTACGGGTAACGTAGGAGACATCTCTATTTTTCCCCGGGGGGTCTTTCTAATTATCACTGCTTAACTTTCAATTCGCCTCTGACCATCAAATGAAATGTGAATAACCCGTCCTCCTCTCTTTGAAACAAGGGGCGCTTCCGGTTCTGTGCGCGCTTCAAACAATTTTGTCTTCTCCATATTACCATATCTCTAGAGTCAATAATTTTCTATGAGGAACTACTGAACTCAATCACTTGCTGCCGTTACTCAACAGTTTTCTGTTGAGGTCTATCCCGTAGAGGTACTCCAATTGGATCAGTGATCGATTTCTAGGTTTCGTCGTAAACCTAATTGGTTACTTCCAATTACGTAAATCAATAGTTCAAACCGCACTCAAAGGTAGGGCATTTCCCATTGATATAGGAACTTCTGTACCAGAAACAATGGTATCTCCAATTATAGCCCCTCTGGGATGTAAAATATATCTCTTCTCACCATCCCCATAGTGTATGAGACAAATGTATGCATTTCGATTAGGGTCATATTCTATGGTTACGATTCTACCAGATATCCCTTTTTCATTCCGTCGAAAGTCGATTTTACGGTATAGACGCTTATGACCTCCCCCTCTATGCCCTGCGGTAATGATCCCTCTGGCATTACGACCTTTACCACAACGATGCTGTCCATAGATCAAATTATTTCGTGGATTGGATTTCACTTGACTGTCTACGGCTCCATTGCGTGTGCTCGGGGTAGAAGTTTTGTATAAATGTATTGCCGTGTTATTAAGTCTTTTGCTTTAAGTTCTTTTCTCTATAAGAGGTGGAATAGAATAACCCGGTTGAAGCGTAATGATCATACGTCTGTAATGCATTGTATGTCCCATAATAGGTCCCATCCTTTTACCCTTTCCCGGGAGTCGATGACTATTCATAGCTCTTACCTTGACACCAAAGAAGAGTTCGACCCAATGCTTTATTTCTGTCCTAGTTGATCCTGATTCGACATTAGAAGTATATTGATTGTTCCCCAATAACCGAATACTTTTTTCTGTAAATACTGCATATTTGATTCCATCCATAAATCCATTTTCTTCCCTATGAGTTCCAGTATCGATAAGAATTCTAGTTCTTACTGTTCATATGTTATGGTATGAATATACCATACCAATTCGCTATGTATGGATGATGAGATTCCATTGATACAGAGCCAATTCCAATAGACTTATTGAATGTTCCCATTGGCGTGCATCCAGCAGGAATTGAACCTACGAATTTGCCAATTATGAGTTGGGCGCTTTAACCATTCAGCCATGGATGCTTAACAGGGATCATCGTACATCGTGAATAACCAAATTCCAATTGAAATGAAATCTTTAGGAGGAATCAATGAAACGACATCAATTCAAATCCTGGATATTCGAATTGAGAGAGATATTGAGAGAGATCAAGAATTCTCACTATTTCTTAGATTCATGGATCAAATTCGATTCAGTGGGATCTTTCACTCACATTTTTTTCCACCAAGAACGTTTTATGAAACTATTTGACCCCCGAATTTGGAGTATCCTACTTTCACGTGATTCACAGGGTGCAACAAGCAATCGATATTTCACGATCAAAGGTGTAGTACTGCTTGTAGTAGTGGTCCTTATATCTCGTATTAACAATCGAAAGATGGTCGAAAGAAAAAATCTCTATTTGATGGGGCTTCTTCCTATACCTATGAATTCCATTGGACCCAGAAAGGAGACATTGGAAGAATCTTTTTGGTCTTCCAATAGAAATAGGTTGATTGTTTCGCTCCTGTATCTTCCAAAAGGGAAAAAGATTTCTGAGAGTTGTTTCATGGATCCGCAAGAGAGTACTTGGGTTATCCCAATAAAGAAAAAGCGTATCATGCCTGAATCTAACCGGGGTTCGCGGTGGTGGAGGAACCGGATCGGAAAAAATAGGGATTCTAGTTGTCAGATATCTAAGGAAACCGTAGCTGGAATTGAGATCTCATTCAAAGAGAAAGATAGCAAATATCTGGAGTTTCTTTTTTTATCCTATACGGATGATCCGATCCGCAAGGACCATGATTGGGAATTTTTTGATCGTCTTTCTCCGAGGAAGAAACGAAACATAATCAACTTGAATTCGGGACAGCTATTCAAAATCTTAGGGAAAGACTTGATTTGTTATCTCATGTCTGCTTTTCGTGAAAAAAGACCAATTCAGGGGGAGAGTTTCTTCAAACAACAAGGAGCTGGGGCAACTATGCAATCCAATGATATTGAGCATGTTTCCCATCTCTTCTCGAGAAACAAGTGGGGTATTTCTTTGCAAAATTGTGCTCAATTTCATATGTGGCAATTCCGCCAAGATCTCTTCGTTAGTTGGGGGAAGAATCAGCACGAATCGTATTTTTGGAGGAACGTCTCGAGAGAGAATTGGATTTGGTTAGACAATGTGTGGTTGGTAAACAAGGATCGGTTTTTTAGCAAGGTACGGAATGTATTGTCAAATATTCAATATGATTCCACAAGGTCTATTTTCGTTCAAGTAACGGATTATAGCCAATGGAAAGGATCTTCTTCTGATCAATCCAGAGATCATTTCGATTCCGTTATAAATGAGAATTCAGAATATCACACATTGATCGATCAAACAGAGATTCAGCAACTAAAAGAGAGATCGATTCTTTGGGATCCTTCCTTTCTTCAAACGGAACGAACAGAGATAGAATCAGATCGATTCCCGAAATGCCTTTTTGGATCTTCCTCCATGTCCTGGCTATTCACGGAACCTGAGAAGCGGATGAATAATCATCTGCTTCCGGAAGAAATCGAAGAATTTATTGGGAATCCTACAAGATCCATTCGTTCTTTTTTCTCTGACAGATGGTCAGAACTTCATCTGGGTTCGAATCCTACTGAGAGGTCCACTAGAGATCATAAATTGTTGAAGAAAAAACAAGATGTTTCTTTTGTCCCTTCCAGGCGAGCGGAAAATAAAGAAATGGTTGATATATTCAAGATAATTACGTATTTACAAGATACCGTCTCAATTCATCCTTCGGAACCATATCACATCCCGGATCTGGTTCCGAAGGATGAACCGGATATGGACAGCTCCAATAAGATTTCATTCTTGAACAAAAATCCATTTTTTGATTTCTTTCATCTATTCCATGACCGGAACAAAGGGGGATACGCGTTACGTCACGATTTTTTTGAATCAGAAGAGAGATTCCCAGAAATGGTGGATCTATTCACTCTATCAATAACCGAGCCGGATCTGGTGTTTCGTAGGGGATTTGCCTTTTCTATTGATTCCTACGGGTTGGATCAAAAAAAATTCTTGAATGAGGTATTCAACTCCAGAGATGAATCGAAAAAGAAATCTTTATTGGTTCTACCTCCTCTTTTTTATGAGGAGAATGAATCTTTTTCTCGAAGGATCAGAAAAAAATTGGTCCGGATCTACTGCGGGAATGAGTTGGAAGATCCCAAACTAAAAACAGCGGTATTTGCTAGCAACAACATAATGGAGGCAGTCAATCAATATAGATTGATCCGAAATCTGATTCAAATCCAATATAGCACCTATGGGTACATAAGAAATGTATCGAATCGATTCTTTTTAATGAATAGATCCGATCGCAACTTCGAATATGGAATTCAAAGGGATCAGATAGGAAATGATACTCTGAATCATATAACTATAATGAAATATACGATCAACCAACATTTATCGAATTTGAAAAAGAGTCAGAAGAAATGGTTTGATCCTCTTATTTCTCGAACTGAGAGATCCATGAATCGGGATCCTGATGCATATAGATACAAATGGTCCAATGGGAGCAAGAATTTCCAGGAACATTTTGAACATTTCGTTTCTGAACAGAAGAATCCTTTTCAAGTAGTGCAAGTAGTGTTCGATCGATTACGTATTAATCAATATTCGATTGATTGGTCCGAGGCTATCGACAAAGAAGATTTGTATAAGCCACTTCGTTTCTTTTTGTCCAAGTCACTTCTCTTTTTGTCCAAGTCACTTCTCTTTTTCTTTGTGAGTATCGGGAATATCCCCATTCATAGGTCCGAGATCCACATCTATGAATTGAAAGGTCCGAATGATCAACTCTACAATCAGTTGTTAGAATCCATAGGTGTTCAAATCGTTCATTTGAAGAAATTGAAACCCTTCTTATTGGATGATCATGATACTTCCCAAAGACCAAAATTCTTGATCAATGGAGGAACAATATTACCATTTTTGTTCAAAAAGATACCAAAGCGGGTGATTGACTCATTCCATACTAGAAAGAATCGCAGGAAATCCTTTGATAACACGGATTCCTATTTATCAATGATATCCCACGATCGAGACAATTGGCTGAATCCCGTGAAACCATTTCATAGAAGTTCTTTGATATCTTCTTTTTATAAAGCAAATCGACTTCGATTCTTTAATGATCCACATCACTTCTGGTTCTATTGTAACAAAAGATTCCCCTTTGATGTGGAAAATACCCGTATCAATAATTATGATCTTACATATGGACAATTCCTCAATATCTTGTCCATTCGCAACAAAATCTTTTCTTTTTGCGTGGGTAAAAAAAAATATCTCTTTTTGGAGAGAGAGACTATTTCACCAATCGAGTCGCAGGTATCTGACATCTTCATACCTAACGATTTCCCACAAAGTGGTGATGAAACGTATAACTTGTACAAATCGTACAAATCTTTCCATTTTCCAATTCGATCCGATCCATTCGTTCGTGGAGCTATTTACTCGATCGCAGACATTTCTTCAACACCTCTAACAGAGGAACAAATAGTCAATTTGGAAAAAACTTATTGTCAGCCTCTTTCAGATATGAATCTATCTGATTCAGAAGGGAATAACTTGCATCAGTATCTCAGTTTCAATTCAAACATGGGTTTGATTCACACTCCATGTTCTGAGAAGTATTTACCATTCGGAAAGAGGAAAAAACGGAGTCTTTGTCTAAAGAAATGCGTTGAGAAAGGGCAGATGTATAGAACCTTTCAACGAGATAGTGTCTCAAAATGGAATCTGTTCCAAACATATATGCCATGGTTCCTTACTTCGACAGGGTGCAAATATCTCAATTTCACCCTTTTAGATACTCTTTCAGACCCATTGCCGATACTGAGTAGTAGTCAAAAATTTGTATCCATTTTTCATGATATGATGCATGGATCAGATATATCACGGCCAATTCCTCAGAAGATTCTTCCACAATGGACTCTGATAAGTGAGATTTCGAGTCAATGTTTACAGAATCTTCTTCTGTCCGACGAAATGATTCATCGAAATAATGAGTCACCCGTTCCATTGATACGGACACATCTGAGATCAACAAATGCTCGGGAGTTCCTCTATTCCATCTTTTTCCTTCTTCTTGTTGCTGGATATATCGTTTGTATACATCTTCTCTTTGTTTCCCGAGCCTCTAGTGAGTTACAGACAGAGTTAGAAAAGATCAAATCTTTGATGATTCCATCATACATGATGGAATCTCGAAAACTTCTGGATAGGTATCCTACATCTGAAATGAATCCTTTCTGGTTAAAGAATCTCTTTCTAGTTGTTCTGGAACAATTAGGAGATTCTCTGGAAGAAATACGGGGTTCTGCTTCTGGTGGCAACATGCTATTGGGTGGTGGTCCCGCTTATGGGGTCAAATCAATCCGTTCTAAGAAGAAATATTGGAAGATCAATCTCATCGATCTCATACCAAATCCCATCAATCGAATCATTTTTTCGAGAAATACGAGACATCTAAGTCGTACAAGTAAAGAGATCTATTCATTGATAAGAAAAAGAAAAAATGTGAACGGTGATTGGATTGATGAGAAAATAGAATTCTGGGTCGCGAACAGTGATTCGATTGATGATGAAGAAAGAGAATTCTTGGTTCAGTTCTCCACCTTAACGACAGAAAAAAGGATTGATCAAATCCTATTGAGTCTGACTCATAGTGATCATTTAACAAAGAATGACTCTGGTTATCAAATGATTGAACAACCGGGATCAATTTCCTTACGATACTTAGTTGACATTCATCAAAAGGATCTAATGAATTATGAGTTCAATAGATCCTGTTTAGCAGAAAGACGGATATTCCTTGCTCATTATCAGACAATCACTTATTCACAAACCTCGTGTGGGGCTGATAGTTTTCATTCCCCTTCCCCATCTCCTCATGGAAAACCCTTTTCGCTCCGCTTAGCCCTATCCCCTTCTAGAGGTATTTTAGTGATAGGTTCTATAGGAACTGGACGATCCTGTTTGGTCAAATACCTAGCGACAAACTCCTATGTTCCTTTCATTACGGTATTTCCGAACAAGTTCCTGGATGACAAGCCTAAAGGTTATCTTCTTGATGATATCGATATTGATGATAGTGACGATATTGATGATAGTGATGATGACCTTGATATTGATACGGAGCTGCTAACTATGACGAATGTGCTAACTATGTATATGACGCCGAAAATAGACCGATTTGATATAACCCTTCAATTCGAATTAGCAAAAGCAATGTCTCCTTGCATAATATGGATTCCAAACATTCATGATCTGCATGTGAATGAGTCGAATTACTTATCCCTCGGTCTATTAGAGAACTATCTCTCCAGGGATTGTGAAAGATGTTCCACTGGAAAGATTCTTGTTATTGCTTCGACTCATATTCCCCAAAAAGTGGATCCCGCTCTAATAGCTCCGAATAAATTCAATACATGCATTAAGATACGAAGGCTTCTTCTTCCACAACAACGAAAGCACTTTTTCATTCTTTCATATACTAGGGGATTTCACTTGGAAAAGAAGATGTTCCATACTAACGGATTCGGGTCCATAACCATGGGTTCCAATGCGCGAGATCTTGT